AAAGCCAGCTATCGGAGTCGAACCGATGACCATCGCATTACAAATGCGATGCTCTAACCTCTGAGCTAAGCGGGCTCACATAACAGAAATTCTACATGCATAGGAATTTAATAAACTACTGGAATATTAGCTATTAACTTTCCATTCTTAGTTATTCATAATTAATTTCCATTCTTAGTTATTCATAATTAATAATAAAAAAAAAGAAAAGAATCGAACGTTCAAGTATTGAAAATTACACGAGAAAAATGAGAGGAAGAGGGGCATATATACTAAATGTGGTATATATCCATCTATATTGAATTGCGGATACAGAAATGATAGAATCATTTCTGATTAGACTAAATATGGGTCTCCGATAGAGCTGAAAAAGGGTAGACAAAAAAATAAGAATTAAAGAAATTGAAGAATAAAATAAAAGAAAATAAAGAATAAGGGGATATGGCGAAATTGGTAGACGCTACGGACTTAATTGGATTGAGCCTTGGTATGGAAACTTACTAAGTGGATAACTTTCAAATTCAGAGAAACCCTGGAATAAAAAAGGGGTAATCCTGAGCCAAATCCGGTTTTTTGAAATGAAAAAAAAAGTTTATATAGACAGAATAAAAAAGGATAGGTGCAGAGACTCAATGGAAGCTGTTCTAATAAATGGAGTTGACTGTCTTGCATTAGTAAAGTAAGGGAACCCTTCGTTAAAATTTAAAATTCCGGATTCAAAGTAAAGGATAACCCTATAAATACATATACGTACTGAAAGACTATCTCAAATAATTAATGTAATGATGACCCGAACTCAGTATTTATATATATTTATATGAAAAATAAAATAAAAATATTGAATCGATTTCAAGTTGAAGAAAAAATCGATTGATCAAATCATTCACTCCACAGTCTGATAGATAACTAATTAATCGGACGAGAATAAAGATAGAGTCCCATTCTACATGTTAATATCGACAACAAGGAAATTTATAGTAAGAGGAAAATCCGTCGACTTTTTAAATCGTGAGGGTTCAAGTCCCTCTATCCCCAAAAAAGGCCGTTCGACTCCATAATTTTTATCTTATTTTCCCTTTTCGTTAACGGTTCAAAATTAATTATCCTTCTCATTCGGTTCTTTCACAAACTTTCTTTTCAGAAGTCTTGTGGTAGATCTGATACACATGCAAATGAGTATCTTTGAGTAAAAAAGTAATCCCTGTTGAAAATTGGAATGATTAACAATCAAAATACAAATCATTACTTGGATTGAAACATACGAAGTCATCTTTTTATTTTACAGATTCCAGGTCCTAGATAAGACTTTAGAATACTTTTTCGTCTTTCTTTTTTAATTGACATAGACCCAAGCCGTTTAGTAAAATGAGGAAGACGGCGCATCGGAAATGGTCGGGATAGCTCAGCTGGTAGAGCAGAGGACTGAAAATCCTCGTGTCACCAGTTCAAATCTGGTTCCTGACACACGATTATGAGTATCTATTCGACAATTTAATTAAATTAATTGATATGGATCGACATACATATTCATTAATATAATAAAATATAATAATATGGATCATGCTACCTAATTTAGCCATTTAGATATTTTGGGATGGAGCCCCTTTAGATGAGTAAAGAGTATATGAAAGTATGTAAAAATATGTATTTGTATTTAAAGAAGAAAATTCAATTATGTTTCCTCTTCGTTTTTATTTATTAATAATATGTCTCTTTTCGGTCAAAAAAGATTGGAATATTCCATAGAATAAATATTTCAAAATATTCTATTTTATTCTTCTATGTTATTCTATATTTATATTCTAATTTTCTAATTCTTACATTCTATATTATATTCTTATTCTTACCTTATTCTTAACCTCTTTTTAATTCAATTCGTATTTGAAAGGTTCAATTCGTTAGTTAAAAGACTTTAAAGTATAATTTAAGGGAGTTTTGAAGGGTGGGAATATCCAAGATCCATCTTAGATACAGTACAAATTGAATCCGATACTCTTTAATTTCTTTGTATTTTCTTTCATATTCTATTTTTTTTCTATTTATTTATTCCACCCTATGTGATTTTTTATATAGTATAGGGTGACTTTATATAATATAGTTCATCGAAGGGATGTGCGCGGTACAAAGTTCATAATGCATAACTTGTTTAGTTCATCTTATTTGTTCGGCTCGTTCGAAATAAATATCGTCAAAAATGGAGAATCCGACGAATCCTTATTTGGATTGTCTTTTTTTTAGTCCACATATCTATGAATAAAATAATATGAATGAGTCAATGACTCTCCGAATCTATAAAAGAACGAACAAATATCCCTTGAATATCGGAAGCTGTAGCACCGAAAATAAAATTCGTTTCTTATTTTTTGAATTTTATTCAATGAGCATCTTGTATTTCATAAAAATTCGGGGCAATATAATCCTTACGTAAGGGCCACCCTATCCAACTTTCCGGCATTAAGATACGTTTCAGACGTGGATGATTATCATAAGAGATTCCTAC